GATCCCATTGAATTTCATTCGGAGGAGGAGCCTTATAAAGATCGTATTGATTCTTATCAAAGAAAGACAGGATTAACCGAGGCTGTTCAAACAGGCATAGGCCAACTAAACGGCATTCCCGTAGCAATTGGGGTTATGGATTTTCAGTTTATGGGGGGTAGTATGGGATCCGTAGTCGGAGAGAAAATCACCCGTTTGATTGAACACGCTGCCAATCAAAAATTACCTCTTATTATAGTGTGTGCTTCTGGGGGGGCGCGCATGCAGGAAGGAAGTTTGAGCTTGATGCAAATGGCTAAAATCTCGTCTGCTTTATATGATTATCAATTTAATAAAAAATTATTTTATGTATCAATCCTTACATCTCCGACAACTGGTGGAGTGACAGCTAGTTTTGGTATGTTGGGGGATATCATTATTGCCGAACCCAATGCCTACATTGCATTTGCAGGTAAAAGAGTAATTGAACAAACATTGAATAAAACAATACCCGAAGGTTCACAAGCAGCTGAATACTTATTCCAGAAGGGTTTATTCGACCTAATTGTACCACGTAATCTTTTAAAAAGCGTTCTGAGTGAGTTATTTAAGCTCCACGCCTTTTTTCCTTTGAATCAAAAGTCAAGCAAAATCAAGTAGAGCACTAAGTTCAATTATTATTTTGTTGTGTTTGTAGCAAAAAGTAGTTAGTTTATTGGAATCAAAGTAAATAAGATAATAATGGCCTTTTCTTTGGTGATCGAAGATCGAATTGTAGAAAGAATTAAAACTAAAGTTGAGTATAGCTCTTTTTTTGACCTATATTTATATTCCTGATTACGAATCGAGAAGCCGTTATCACCATCACCAAGAGTGAGTTCTTCCTTTCGTGAAATTCGGAAAATAAAACGCATTTTTTCTTGTCTTAGGTATATAATTTGAAATTTCAATATAGATAATAGAGTTTTGTATCTTTCTCTATCTCCCGAAAAAGCATTTTAGCTAAAAATTCATGTTGGGTCGGATTCGAACGAATCTTTCGATAATCGGTAAAAAACTCTTTATCTATTTTTAAAAAATTAGAAGATAAGAACAAAAGACAAAGAAATAAAGAAAAATAATAAAGTTTATTATCATACATATCTTTCTCATGTAGGAGATGACTAAGTCCATTTATTTAGTTCTACAGTTCTACATTCTTTGCACTTATTCTTTCTTATTATACGTACTCAGTTAGATTTAGATATATAGATGCTTAGATCTATACTAAGAATTTCAAATTCTTCTCTATTAATAATAAATATTATCTAATTAGAATTCAAATTCTTAATTTAATTATAATTATTACAAGATATCTTTTTTTATATAATAATAATAACAGATACAAATAGTAAATCGAGGTACCCCTTCTATGACAAATTTGAACCTTCCGTCTATTTTTGTGCCGTTAGTAGGCCTAGTCTTTCCGGCAATTGCAATGGCTTCTTTATTTCTTCATGTTCAAAAAAACAAGATTGTTTAGATCCACCGGGACCCAATCTCATCCATTTTTTTTTTTGAAAACGTGGACTTGTATCATAACACGGATATCTATTTATTGGAATATAGTATAACATGTGATTTCCGCCGAACATAAAGGAAAAAACTCTTATGCCCGCAGAAACATGATATATGGATATATCAATTCTAGCAATTTTCAAATAGATCAGGATCTCTGGATGGCTGAAATGTAGTCGGTGAATCTATATGTATATCGATATGTATAGTGGAATCGTATTAAATAAAGAGTATGTTATTATTTTAGATTTAACCAATTTGATGAATTACTCCTAAAGGTTGACATCAAACTAGTGCTAGTTCACCTCAAACTAGTGCTAGTTGATGAGAGTTACTTCGGAAACAAAAAAGTAAAGTCAAATTTCTCTGGGGTATTATCTCAATTCCAATAAAATGCAATCGAGTAAAGTATGACTTGGCGATCAGACGATATATGGATAGAACTTATAACGGGGTCTCGAAAAATAAGTAATTTCTGCTGGGCCTTTATCCTTTTTTTAGGTTCATTAGGCTTCTTATTAGTTGGAACTTCCAGTTATCTTGGTAGAAATTTGCTATCTTTTTTTCCGCCTCAGCAAATCATTTTTTTTCCACAAGGAATCGTGATGTCTTTCTACGGAATTGCGGGTCTCTTTATCAGCTCTTATTTGTGGTGCACAATTTCCTGGAATGTAGGTAGTGGTTATGATCGATTCGATAGAAAGGAAGGAGTAGTCTGTATTTTTCGTTGGGGATTTCCGGGAAAAAATCGTCGCATATTCCTCCGATTCCTTATAAAGGATATTCAGTCCGTTAGAATAGAAGTTAAAGAGGGTATTTATGCTCGTCGTGTTCTTTATATGGACATCCGAGGCCAGGGGTCCATTCCCTTGACCCGTACTGATGAGAATTTGACTCCACGAGAAATTGAACAAAAGGCTGCTGAATTAGCCTATTTCTTGCGTGTACCAATTGAAGTATTTTG